TTGAAACTTAGGGAAGTACTTTAGAAACATATGTTATGTATAAAAAAACATATTTTATTGAGTCCCTTCATGCCTACTATAACTAGTTATTTCGGTTTTCTACTAGCAGCTTTAACTATAACCTCAGTTCTATTTATTGGTCTAAGCAAAATACGACTTATTTGAAATTAATTGAATGCAGATTTTTTGATAAAAAAGGATTTCGGTGGTATTTCATATGTTCGATAGTTCCTTACCGTGTTAATTACCCAATTTTGGTCATTGAGATTCATCGGCAATACAGATTAAGAGCTAGGAATAGATAGTACCTCTCTTTTCTCCCTTTCAAAAATGAAAACAAAAGAAAATTGAAATGATTGAAGTTTTTTTATTTGGAATCGTCTTAGGTCTAATTCCTATTACTTTGGCTGGATTATTCGTAACTGCTTATTTACAATACAGACGTGGTGATCAGTTGGACTTTTGATTAATTAACATCTCGTTTTTTTTACTGACCTCCTTCTTGCTTTCATATGCGGGAGGTCTAATTCAGATTGTTGCTCAATAATTTGCGAACAGTGGAATTTTGACACAATCTAATAAACAAGAGTGAAATCACGCTCTGTAGGATTTGAACCTACGACATTGGGTTTTGGAGACCCACGTTCTACCGAACTGAACTAAGAGCGTTTTTCTTATTTTTTTTTCTAAAAAACGAAAAGGCTAGAACGAGGACATTCTTTAACCCGAATCGATTTTGTACGTATATACTATATCATAGTATATCATAAATTTCAGAATTCTATGTATGTCCAATTTTATAAAAAAAAATAGATCAAAATAGATACCTCGTTACTGCTCTTCTGAGTAGTAATAGGTAGGGATGACAGGATTTGAACCCGTGACATTTTGTACCCAAAACAAACGCGCTACCAAGCTGCGCTACATCCCTTTCAATTGGTTTACAGTGTCATTGTAGAGAATTCTTGTCTTGTTTTCCACATCCTTCTTTTTTTTTATTGGTATATCAAATTCATTTCTTCTTTTTTTCTCATATCAGATAACAAAGATATAATTCAAAAATTTACTTTTTTTTACGAAAATTCTCTCAATTTCAATTTTACATAAATAGGCGTTTCCGTTTTCAAATGGAATCTATCAGATCGTTCTAGTAGACAATATTTCAATTCTAATTTTGAAAGTGGGGGGCAGAAGTTACGTATATAAATACAAGAACTTCTTAACTACATGTACATCTGTAGTTATATATATTACTATATATAATGTAATACAATAAAGAAGGAGGATTTCAAATGCGAGATCTAAAAACATATCTTTCCGTAGCACCGGTACTAAGTACTCTATGGTTCGGTTCGTTAGCAGGTTTATTAATAGAGATTAATCGTTTATTTCCAGATGCATTAACATTTCCATTTTTTTCATTCTAGTTTTTAACATCAGAAAGGGGTGAAAAATTTAGAGATACAATCAACAATCGGGGACTAATTACCCCCCCCCACCTTTTAGAATTCATTCTAAAAAAATAATTAGAAAAAGTGGGGGGGCGAAAGGTCATAAAAATGAGGGTTCAGGATCCAATTAAATTAGTAATAGAACGAAAAAAAGTGTTGCTGGGGAAAGAGTATCCTATGAGATACTTAAAAAAAAAAATACTGTACAAAGATTTTCAATATAGTTTTCACAAAATCATTGTATTGCTTATTATTTAATTTTTATTTAATTACTAATTAATATTCATTGCAACGAAATATTTCATAATTTTTTTTAGTTAACAGCTTCTATTTTTTTGGTTCTTGTTCTTTCTGGATCCTAAAATTAAAATAGAAGATTGAGGTGAATCATAAATCCAAAGGAGGTTTCATGGCCAAGGGTAAAGATGTTCGAGTAACAATTATTTTGGAATGTACCAGTTGTGTTCGAAATGATATTAAGAAAGAATCGGCGGGAATTTCCAGATATATTACTCAAAAGAATCGGCATAACACCCCGAGTCGGTTGGAATTGAGAAAATTCTGTCCCTATTGTTATAAACATACAATTCACGGGGAAATCAAGAAATAGATCAAATTGAGTGCTTGTATGTCAACTTTTATTTTAAGAACAGGAATAATGCTAGTATCTATATATTATTACATATATATAAATATAAACAAATAAATCAATAGAAATAAATCTAATCCTATATTCTTAATTCTATATAGAAACTCTATCCTATATAGAAATAGAAAATCGTTTTTATTTTGATCCGATCAATAGAGATAAGGAATAAAAAAATTATGAATAAATCTAAGCGACTTTTTACTAAATCCAAGCGATCTTTTCGTAGGCGTTTGCCCCCGATCCAATCGGGGGATCGAATTGATTATAGAAACATGAGTTTAATTAGTCGATTTATTAGTGAACAAGGAAAAATATTATCTAGACGGGTGAATAGAGTTACTTTAAAACAACAACGATTAATCACTATTGCTATAAAACAAGCTCGTATTTTATCTTTGTTACCTTTTCTTAATAATCAGAAACAATTTGAAAGAAGTGAGTCGACCCCTAGAACTACTAGCCTTAGAACCAGAAAAAAATAGACTTATTCTTCAAGTGAATAACAATTTCAATCTGAAGGAATTAAAAAAGAGATTAATATTTTGTTCGAAAAATCCAATCAAAAATCAAAATTTGATTGTTACGTCTGTGTCTGTCATAAAAAAAAAAAGAAAAGAAGCGTCGAAAAGAAAAAAAAAGAACTCGTTTTTTAGCGACTATATACTCTCGTTTTGTTTTGACGACTTTTTTTTATAATACTAATTTCTACTCTACCTTCCCCGAGCTCATTCTCCTTAGAACTCTATTTCAAATATTTTCGTGGATTTCTTCCAATCCCCTTATTTTTTTATGTGATTCGAAATTGTATAAAGACAACTCCTATTTAATAGAGCTATTTGTGCAAGTATTTTCCGATTAAGAAGTAATTGCTTCTTGTACAGATTGTGTATGAATTGGTTATAACTATAGAATACCCCCATTTCGTGAATTACGGCGTTTATTCGAGTGATCCATAAACGTCGAAAATCTCTTTTTCTTTTACCCCTATCCCGATGAGCCGAAACTAAAGCTCTTATTCTTTGTTGAGTCATAGTTCGTGTAAGTCGTGAATGAGCCCCTCGAAAGCTTGATGCAAATAAACGAAGTTTTGTTCTACGCCTCCGAGCTATATATCCGCGTTTAATTCTAGTCATTGAATAAATCAAACTTTGATGAATAACTAATTCTTTTTTTAGTTATTCTTTTCCCCTTAGTCTATTAATAACCAAACGAATTATTCCAATGTATAAAAAAAAATTCCAATGGCTTTTGCTACTCTAACCTTCCCCACCACTATTTTTTGCTAGGTATTTTCCTTTGCTCTGAAAGGATAAATTGCCTTGATACTTGATATAAAAAAAAAAGAATAACTACAAAAAGTAGTAAATAGAATTGGATAAATAGTGGGTTCCATCGTTTCTATGGTTACTTCTAAAACGGTGAGGTCCTCTCTATACACCGGAGCTCCTTCTTTTAATTAATAAATACTATTGGTAACTTGTACAATTCACATTCTTTGGCTCTACCCCATGAATATTCCAGTAATAGGTCTTTCACAATGAGATCCACTTTATACAGTAACGGTATTTCATTTTTCAAATTGATTTGGTCATTTACCCTGTTAGTCCGTTCTTTTCTTTCAAGAGTGGAATCTTTTTTCTAAAAAATGAAATTTCCCCCGCTTAATGGATAATCATTTGTTATCATTGGGGGTTTTCTAAAAAATGGAGTTGATTGGATTTGCACCAATGTAAACCATAAGTTTTAGACACAATAGAATATAGGAACGATCTATATTTTTTAAATAATGAATCGAGTTCCTCCATTCTATTTTATTCACAGGTACTGATCCTTGATATTTCAAAAAGAATTTCCTTTTTGTGTCTCAGTCTATGATCTAAACGAGTCGCACATACACCCGAGTACATGTTCCTCGTCGCTGAGGGCATCCCCGAAGCGCTGGGGATTTCGTGACATTTCGGATTGGCTGTCTTGTATTTCTAATAAGTTGTTTAATGGTTGGCATACGGAATCATATAAATAATGGGCTGGTTTAGATTAGTTCTAACCGGCTAATTCTGAATTACTTCTCTTCAAGATTCTCTTCAATATTTTTTTTATATTGAAGAGAATATGAAACTAAACCTTTAATCTAAAAATATATAAAATTAGAAATTGTGGATTTGCATGAAATCGCTCCTATTTTTTATTGAACCGCTACAAGATCAACAATTCCATGAGCTTGGGCTTCTGTTGCTGACATAAAAACATCCCTTTCCATGTCTTCGGATACAACCCATATAGGTTTGCCCGTTCTTTGTACATAAACCCTTGTGATGGTTTCGCGAAGTTTTAGTAGTTCTTCCGCTTCCAAGATAAATTCTCCCGTTTGTGCCTCATAAAACGAACTAGCGGGTTGATGGATCATTACCCTGATGATATAATAGAAAAGGTTTTTCTATTTCGCAGAATGAGACGGGATAACCAAAACAAAAAAAAAACGGAGAAAATTGAATAACCGTACAGGCTTTTTTTGTGCATTGCATACGGCTCCACAATGGAATTGACTTTTTTGACCTTTCCTTTTGGCGAAAGAAAACCAAATATAGGTTGTATTATACGCAGATCCAGAAATCATCCAATTACCATCCTTCTTTTTTTTGTAGGAGTTAAAAAAATACTATGATGGTTCCGTTGCTTTATATATCATTTTTTTGATTCGTCTATGATTCAGCAATCCCAAAGTGTCTTTTTTTTTTTATATAAATTTTGTAAATAAGCTTCCGGTGTGAAAACAAAGTTTGTGACGCTGAAATGTGCCCGAATAGGTAAGATATCATTTGAAAAACCCCTTCCTTATCTCATACTACTCTTTCAATATATAATCTAATTTTTTTAATCTAAAAAATTTCATATCGAATTCGAAGTGCCATGCTATTATTACTTAACTAATTCATATTTCCGATGGCGAAGGCATAGTATTTTTTCTCGAAAATAAAAAAACTCATTGGCGCCAAGCGTGAGGGAATGCTATACGTTTGGTAATTGCTCCTCCGACCAGGATAAAGGATGCTATTGAAGCGGCCAATCCCATGCATATTGTCTGTACATCGGGTCGCACAAATTGCATAGTATCATAAATAGCCATTCCAGATATTACCCATCCACCAGGAGAGTTTATAAACAAATAAAGATCTTTGGTATCCTTTTCTATACTGAGATATATCATAAGACTAATAAGTTGATTCGAGATTTCGGTATCAACCTCTTGGCCTAAAAAAAATAATCTTTCTCGATAAAGTCGGTTGATTAGGATAAAATTTTATTCCTTAGGAGCCGTACAGGCACCTTTTGATGCATACGGTTCAACAAAAATTGTGAAAAAATCAATGTGTCGATTCTAACCTCCCCTTTTTTCATAGAAGGTTTTTCTTTCTAACTTAATAACGGAAGGTCTTGCTCCCAAAAGTAAAAGAAAAATTAAGTTTTGGTGCCTTTTACCTTTTATTAGATATTATAATCCTATAATAAAACGATTGATTAAGCCTGTCAGACTCACTTGATTCATTGATATTTTTTTTTCATCGAGATTCAGTTGAAATGGCGATGGTTTTTTCTTGTTCCTGAACGGGCTTCTTCCTTTTTTTATTCCATTTTTTAGGTTTATGCTCTACCCCGAGTAAAAGGAAAAATTTGCCCGATTTTGATTTGCACATATAGGACAAATGAACCAAATACCGCGTATTTTTTTACTACTCCTTCTTTTTTTTTTCAATTTATTTATTTCACATGTCTTCTGTCAAATAGTCAACAAATTTTGAATTATATTATTTGATTTGAGCAACAGTTTTAGATCACCCTGTTTCAATTTTTTTTATAGAAATTTTTATCATAATTTTGCATATCATATAAGTAGTAATTATATAAATATTATATATTAATTATCAATTGGGTTTTTGCTAAACGGAGCCTGGATACTTCATTTTATTCGTCCGATCACGTAAACCATAAAAAATTTGATAATCTAATATCAATCTAAATACTCCCTGCATTTAATTCCACTTTATTTTTTGCGCTTCGCGTTACAAATTTTTGATAATTAAATCAATCTTTTTGAGCGAAACAGAGGATATCCCGATCGAGGGAGAAAATGGGGAAATCCCATATAGCCCAATATATCTGACAAGTCGCACTATATGTCAACCCAAGATGTATCTCCTTCTCCAGGACTTCGAAAAGGTACTTTTGGAACGCCAATAGGCATGAAATGAAAAAAAAAGAGAATGAAGTTCTCTATTTCACTTTGATGTGGAAACGTAAGATTGGGGTTTCGGTTTTTAATACTATTATCCTTTTTTCCTACTTTATTAATCATATTTAAATTAATGATATTTACTACATAAGTTGAATAAGCTAAAATAAAATATAAAATAAAAGTAAACTAAGAGAGAATGAATAAAACTAAAGGAAATTTTTTACGAACGAGCTTCTGACTGATCAACAACAATAGCTATCTTGGTTCATATAAAATAGGATTCACCCCCATTGCGTATTGGTACTTATCGGATATAGAATAGATCCGCTTCCCTTTTTTCCTATGAATCGAATTGTTCCATTATTACTAACAGAATAGAACAAATATTAATCCTTTCTCCGAAATAATTACCTAAAAAGGGGGGTACGTAGCATAGTTTTTTCCAATGCAATAAAGTTACATAGTGTCTATTTTTCGTTGATAAAGGGGTATTTCCATGGGTTTGCCTTGGTATCGTGTTCATACTGTTGTATTGAATGATCCCGGTCGTTTACTTTCGGTTCATATAATGCATACTGCTCTGGTTGCTGGCTGGGCCGGTTCAATGGCTCTATATGAATTAGCAGTTTTTGATCCCTCCGACCCCGTTCTTGATCCAATGTGGAGACAAGGTATGTTCGTTATACCTTTCATGACTCGTTTAGGAATAACGAATTCGTGGGGCGGTTGGAATATTACAGGAGGGACTATAACGAATCCGGGTCTTTGGAGTTACGAAGGGGTAGCCGGAGCACATATCGTGTTTTCTGGCTTGTGCTTCTTGGCAGCTATTTGGCATTGGGTATATTGGGATCTAGAAATTTTTTGTGATGAACGTACAGGAAAACCTTCTTTGGATTTGCCCAAGATTTTTGGAATTCATTTATTTCTTTCAGGAGTGGCTTGCTTTGGTTTTGGCGCATTTCATGTAACAGGATTATATGGTCCTGGAATATGGGTATCCGACCCTTATGGACTAACCGGAAAGGTCCAACCCGTAAACCCGGCGTGGGGCGTGGAGGGTTTTGACCCTTTTGTTCCGGGAGGAATAGCCTCTCATCATATTGCAGCAGGGACGTTGGGTATATTAGCGGGCCTATTCCATCTTAGTGTTCGTCCGCCTCAACGTCTATACAAAGGATTACGTATGGGCAATATCGAAACCGTCCTTTCCAGTAGTATTGCTGCTGTCTTTTTTGCAGCTTTTGTTGTTGCTGGAACTATGTGGTATGGTTCTGCAACTACTCCCATCGAATTATTTGGTCCTACTCGTTATCAATGGGATCAGGGATACTTTCAACAAGAAATATATCGAAGAGTTAGTGCTGGACTGGCTGAAAATCAAAGTTTATCAGAAGCTTGGTCTAAAATTCCGGAAAAATTAGCTTTTTATGATTATATTGGTAATAATCCAGCAAAAGGGGGGTTATTCCGAGCGGGTTCAATGGACAATGGGGATGGAATAGCTGTTGGATGGTTAGGACACCCCGTCTTTAGAAATAAAGAAGGGCGTGAACTTTTTGTACGCCGTATGCCTACTTTTTTTGAAACATTTCCGGTTGTTTTGGTAGACGGAGACGGAATTGTTAGAGCCGACGTCCCGTTTAGAAGGGCAGAATCAAAATATAGTGTCGAACAAGTAGGTGTAACTGTTGAGTTTTATGGTGGTGAACTCAATGGAGTGAGTTATAGTGATCCCGCAACTGTGAAAAAATATGCTAGACGGGCTCAATTGGGTGAGATTTTTGAATTAGATCGTGCGACTTTAAAATCCGATGGTGTTTTTCGTAGCAGTCCAAGAGGTTGGTTTACGTTTGGACATGCTTCGTTTGCTCTACTTTTCTTCTTTGGACACATTTGGCATGGTGCTAGAACCCTCTTCAGAGATGTTTTTGCTGGTATTGATCCAGATTTGGATGCTCAAGTGGAGTTTGGGGCATTCCAAAAACTTGGAGATCCAACTACAAAAAGACAAGCAGTCTGATGCAACATTGCTTTTTTTCTTCTAGTTTCTGTTTGCGATTTTATTTAATAGGTAGGGTACTGTAGGAATCTTGATTTAAATCGCTGCCGTTTCTTTGACTCTTTTTCTTTCTTTATCCAGAGGGGTACTCCCAAGTAAACAAAACAGGTATGAAAGCTATAATTGTAAACCACGATCAAAGTTATGGAAGCATTGGTTTATACATTTCTCTTAGTATCCACTTTAGGGATAATTTTTTTCGCTATTTTTTTTCGGGAACCACCTAAAATTTCAACTAAAAAATGAAATAATTTTGCATTATCTTCATTGACGTAATCAGCCTCCAAATATTTGTAGGCTGATTACGTCAACTAGTCCCCGTGTTCCTCGAATGGATCTCTTAGTTGTTGAGAGGGTTGCCCAAAGGCAGTATATAGAGCATACCCAGTAAAACTTACAAGTAACCCAGATATAAAGATGGCGACTAGGGTTGCTGTTTCCATTATTTTAGAATTGAAAGACCACAATGGATCTATGCTAAGATCATTTATTTACAACGGAATGGTATACAAAGTCAACAGATCGTAATGAATACAAAAAAAGATTTATGGCTACACAAACTGTTGAGGATAGTTCTAGATCTGGGCCAAGAAGCACTACTGTAGGGAAGTTATTGAAACCATTGAATTCCGAATATGGTAAAGTAGCTCCTGGATGGGGAACGACCCCTTTGATGGGTGTTGCAATGGCTTTATTTGCGGTATTCCTATCTATTATTTTGGAGATTTATAATTCTTCTGTTCTACTGGATGGAATTTCAGTGAATTAGAATCTTGAAGTTCTAGCTTTTAGCTCGATACAAAAACGTAAAGTATGTAGGTCTAACAATTTTAGCCTATTCTTCTTTGGTAGTTCGACCGCGAAATTTTTTTTCTGCATTGTATATTTCCGGAATATGAGTGTGTGACTTGTTAGAATTGACCCTATGGATAGTACAGAGAATGGGGTCTGTCATCTTTATCAAGATGGTTTTACTTCGTCGGATATTCATTCGAGTATCTGGAGCACGAAATAGATCAAATAGATCACAAAGTATTCGAACTATGATTCATACTTAATACTCAGACCTCGTAGCCGGACTTCTTTCCGTTCTATCTTATAAACTTTAATAAATCAAAATATTTTTCTGCTTTTAAACTCTTATTTGGATCAAAGGACAAACGCTTCTTTGTATTTTATGTTTTTAGTCATTATAGCTATTTTTTTGATTGAATAAGTGATGATCCAATGGTTCTCACTCAGTGAACTTTGGACTTTGAAGGTTTCATTGAATTATCGTGGTTCTCGTATGAATCTGAGGTTTCAATTGATTAGTTAAGTAGGGTCTTAACAAGAGAATTCCTATCAATAATAAAGAAAACAAGAAGAAATCCCCATCCCCGTTCCATACAAATACCAAATAAAAAAGACAATAAAGATAGGTAATCTAGAAGATTCAAGAGGCCTGTAACGATCAACACAACATAAAGACGAATGAGCTTACTTGATTTTTTGGCATTTAACCACAAAGAAGAGCTTTCGCATTTTGATTCTTTCATATCTTTAAATAATATTGAATGAGAGAGAAGTTTAAAACTTTATATTCCATATCCGTTTCAATCAGT